TTGATATTCAAGGAATAGCTGCATATTCTCTTATAGATCAGACAAAGTTATTGAAGTTAAATCAGACAGAATAATGGAAGTCTAATTCATATATTTTTATGTATGTCATAAATCACCAAATTCATAAATAAGATAATAATGTAGGTATTTAAAAATTAGGGGTTCTTTGAGATTCTAAAATATGAACAATACTTTTTATTTTGTATCAGCCAAGCCAATAAATAGGATGAACTGCAAAAATGATTTATCATGAACTATATAACGTACACATCAACATCAATTATATGGTCACGAAAAAGAAAAAGTAACATCAAAGGAGATGAATAAAATGGAAATATAAAAAAATAAAGAAATGGGCTAAATTCTATTTGTGTAATCCATCTATAAGATTAATTTTGACTATTCCAATTCCATCCATGAACTCTCTTAGACTAGACTTTTAGGAGGTCTTTAACTAATTAAACCATTCGAATAATTAACTTTTAGAGCGCAGAAAAAGGGAAACAAAATAAAAGAATTTCTTATATATATACAACGAATATCCTTAATAAAGGATGAAAAATGCATCTATTCTTTTAATCATCTATTAAAAGTATATCTACAGATACCTAAATATATAAAAGAAAATATGTATGATAATCTAGAGTACAATTGTATATGTATCTATTCCCCATATTCATTTAAATGAGTATGGGGAATAGATACTCATACAAATGAATCATGTGCCAGGAACCAGATTTGAACTGGTGACACGAGGATTTTCAGTCCTCTGCTCTACCAGCTGAGCTATCCCGACCATTCTTGACGCATAAGCCTCATCTTTTATTTTAAAAGATTACTAGAGTATATGTCAATGAATCTAAGTTAACTAAGTAAAAAAAAAAGACAAAAAATTTAAAATTATAAGTAAGTTGCAGTAATAGTAATTCTTTTGTATCGTTAATGATGCATATAAGGATTCCTTGCTCAAAAATAAGATATTCATTTTTTTGGTTATCATAAAAAAATTATACGTGTTTCACACAAATAATTACATATTCCAAAGATGCTTTATAATATTCCAAAACTTGTGACTCGTAATTATGATAAGAAAAATAAAAATTCCAATTTCTTTGTGAAAGAATAAATGGAATAAAACACATAAATAACGACTTAAAGACAGAGAGAAAGAATTAGAAAGTTAAACAGGCCCTTTGGTTGGGGATAGAGGGACTTGAACCCTCACGATTTCTAAAGTCGACGGATTTTCCTCTTACTATAAATTTCATTGTTGTCAGTATTGACATGTAGAATAGGACTCTATCTTTATTCTCGTCTGATTGATCAGTTCTTCAAAGCATCTATCAGATTATGATGGAGTGAATGATTTGATTAATGAATATTCCATCTTTTCTTCAACTTGGAATTGATTTGATTCACATCTTTCATTTGTGAATAGTTTTATCACAAATGGAGTCAATTGAAATAGTATTTAAGTACATTAAAGATAAACATATATATATATATATTTATTTATGTTTCTCTTTGATCCATTCCTGGAATTTGGATGGAAAGATTCTTTTCCTACTGCAAAAGGAAAAGTTGTCAACTCCATTTGTTAGAACAGCTTCCATTGAGTCTCTGCACCTATCCCTTTTTTATTATCACTTTCTGAACTTTTCTTTATTTTCGGAAAACAGGATTTGGCTCAGGATTGCCCATTGTGAATTCCAAGGTTTCTCTGAATTTGAAAGTTCTCACTTGGTAAGTTTCCATACCAAGACTCAATCCAATTAAGTCCGTAGCGTCTACCAATTTCGCCATATCCCCCTCTTTTTTATTTGAGATTCTAATTTCATTAGAATATTTTTTTAATTTCGATTATGAAAATTATGCGGGAACTTTTGAATTCATTAAATACAAATTCTTTCTTATATTAAAAAATGTTTGCTCCTTTCTTTTTTATTGATTTTCTTTCATCTATGTTGGATACCATTATTTGGTTGAATCAGAAATGATTCTATTATCTCTGTATTCACAATTCAATATACACAGATATATACCCTATATCTATCTATATTATATGTCCCTACTTCTAGTATTTTTTTATGCAATTTGGAATACTCGAATGGTCGATTCTCTTTTTTTTCGTCTTAGTTTTTTATTTTTCCGAATGAAAACATGGGAATCTTTAATTATTATATGGGTTGGACTTTTCTTTTTCTTTCATTTTTTTATTTAAATAAACAATCCATTTATTCATATAGAATTAATCTAACTAAAATGAATTTAATGGCCATAAAAAACCATTCTTTTCTTTTAATGTAGAATTATACATTCATTTCGAAATATTGAATTCCTAGTTACTTACTATAATTTACTTCAATTTTAATATATATATATTAATAATCAAATATCTAATAAAAAAATATCTTAGAATTCTAATGTATAAATCTATAGATTATACATATTTTAATTTAAAGTATAATCTAATCATTACATTATTATACATTCTAAAAAA